TACTTATTAGGTTAGGTCTTAGGCCTCACACCAATTACAAAATATTTCGTTTGTTGAAACGTTTCTTAGTAAGGGGTTTCCCTTGTACTAAGGGTGGGAATGGGAAGGAAGAAAGCGATCGGATCCGTGAATTCCTCATCCTCAAATAAGCCCTTCCCGGGGTATTGTCTCATAAGTAATTGTTAGGATTAAAGTGTTGATATAATTAGAAGAAGCAAACGACAAGTCCAAGTTAATAAAATAAACTAAGACTAAGAAAGAAGCGCATAACGTACGTTTTCACATTTCTAATTTTAGGATTAAATTAAACAAAAGGATTTGCAAATAAAAGTGCTAATGCCACGACCAGTCCGTAAATTGTTAAAGCTTCCATAAAAGCTAGACTAAGCAATAAAGTACCTCGTATTTTACCTTCCGCTTCTGGTTGTCTCGCAATACCTTCTACAGCTTGGCCCGCAGCAGTACCTTGGCCAACTCCAGGTCCAATGGAAGCAAGCCCTACGGCCAATCCAGCAGCAATAACGGAAGCGGCAGAAATCAGTGGATTCATAGTAAGTTCCTCGTACAAAAAAAATAAATGGTTAATGATACAATCAACCAATGGATTATTACTTATTTTATCACTACATTTTATCACTACGATCTATCGGGTCAAAGTAATTAAAAACTCTGAATTGAAATTATAATATTAGTGAATCGTCAGAATGACTTCGATATCTCTTTTTTTTTTTTTTTTAGTTTCTACCCATGATCAAATCTTTGTAAACTCATATGCATATAGTTCCACTTATTGCATTTCTTAGTTTCGAACCATTCTTTCATTCAATTCTTCGTTCTTTACTTACTTTCTATATCTGTACGTTCATCTGTTTTTTCATTCAATCTACAATTACAGACGAAAAAGTAAAGACTTATATTGTATTGTAATCCATCTAAACGAAATGCAGTGTGGTTAAAAAAAAAAATAAAAGAATCAACATTCAATATAGTAATAATAAATAGTATTATAGTAATAATATAAATATATAAATAGATATTAATAATATACTGGGAAAGAAATTAGGAATAAATAAAATATAAAAATATATAATATATAGTCCATAGGGATAATCCCTATATAACTAGTAAATATCTAATATCACATATACATTTGTTTCTTCCATAATGTAAACCACCTGCATTTTATTTTTATATTGAATTGGATTTTAGAATCATTCTTCGAAACATATGTAAGGGTTAGACTTATAGACATTACATATGTCTAGTTTGACTTGACCCCCTAACCCATATTTTTCCAATTCCGTAATATCGTCTGTCTTCCCTCCTACGAGATTAGGTCATCCATACATAGATAGATACAAATATATATGTATTATGTTGCCCAACCAAGTGCGTATTTGGAATCATGCATGACTTCGGGTAAGTGAAAAAAGACTATTAAAAAAGCTAATCAATGATGACCCTCCATGGATTCACCTATATAAGCCGCGGCTAAAGTTGCAAAAATAAGAGCTTGAATACCGCTTGTAAATAATCCAAGAAACATAACGGGGATAGGAACTACTGAAGGTACTAAAGAAACAAGAACAACAACTACTAATTCATCAGCCAATATATTCCCAAAAAGTCGAAAACTAAGAGATAAAGGTTTTGTAAAATCTTCTAGGATGTTAATTGGTAAAAGTATTGGAGTTGGTTGGATGTATTTCCCAAAATATCCCAATCCTTTTTTGGTAAGACCCGCATAAAAATATGCCACTGACGTGAGTAAAGCTAAAGCAACAGTAGTATTTATATCATTCGTGGGCGCAGCTAACTCCCCATGAGGTAACTGTATAATTTTCCAAGGTAAAAGAGCACCTGACCAGTTAGAAACAAAAATAAATAGGAACATAGTTCCAATAAAGGGAACCCAAGGGCCATATTCTTCTCCAATCTGAGTTTTACTCAAGTCTCGAATAAATTCAAGGACATATTCGAAGAAATTCTGACCGTCGGTCGGAATTGTTTGTGGATTCCGAACTGCTATGATGACTGAACCTAATAAGATAGCAATTACGACCCAAGAAGTGATAAGTACTTGGGCATGGATTTGTAAACCTCCTATTTGCCAATATAAATGTTGGCCTACTTCTACACCCGATATATCGTATAACCCATTGAGTATTTTAATGGAACATGGTATAGCATTCATATTGTCCTCTGATATAAATCGAACTTAAAAAATTATTTTGATTCAACCATCTCTTTCTCAACTCACCAACATTAATCATCTTTTAATACAAATTGAATTTAGGATACCAATAAATTTAAATTTTAGGATACTAAAAAATCACATAACATAATATAAATATCCCCATTTTTATCTCTATCTCTTTTTAAAGTTCAAGAATAGTAACCGATCCAATAAATCGATCGAGTTCCCAAACAATTAATTAATTTTATTATTCTTAATCATAATCAACGATTTCTTATATAGCTATAACGACCCTCGCAAATTGCGAATACTAATTTGTTAAGAATGAATCGAATTGAAGCTATAGCATCATCGTTAGCTGGAATCGAAATATCTGCGAGATCCGGGTCACAATTTGTATCAATTAAACAAATAGTAGGAATCCCTAAAATGACACATTCTCGAAGAGCCGTATATTCTTCTTGCTGATCAACGATGATTACAATATCGGGTAACCCCGTCATATATTTGATCCCACCCAAATATGTTTGCAAGGTAGATAATTTTCTCTTCAACATTGCTGCATCTCTTTTGGAAAGATGGTTGAGTTTCCCCATCTTTTGTTCCGCTCTTAAGTCCCTGAACTTATTAAGTCTCGTTTCCGTAGTGGACCAGTTCGTTAACATACCACCGAGCCATTTTTTATTAACATAATGACACCGAGCCCCTATTGCAGCTGATGCTACTAAATCCGCTACTTTATTTTTGGTACCAACGATTAAAAAGGTTTTTCCACTACTTGCTGCATTAAAAACTAAATCACAGGCTTCTGATAAAAAACGAGCAGTTCTCGTAAGATTTATAATATGAATACCTTTACGCTTTGCAGAGATGTAAGGGGCCATTCTAGGATTCCATTTTCGAGTACCATGACCAAAGTGCACTCCCGCTTCCATCATTTCTCCTAAATTGATGTTCCAATATCTTTTTATCATTTTTCCCCACATTTCCCCACACTTCCTCTTTTTTTTTTTTTTTTTAATAAAAAAAAAAAAAAAAGCGACAAGATACCCTGAAATAAATAATTGTTCCGACGGAACCTTCTACCGTGGATTGACCCTTGATATATAGTCCAAACCATTAATTTCTTTTAATTACTTATTTTTTTATTACTAAATTAATATAAATAATTGGACCAACCTAACCAAATAGTTAAAGTAAAAAGAATGAATCTCTTCTTAGGAAAATCGCGTAAATGGTTGTTGTGATGTCCCATGAAAATTGTTTGGAGCACATAATTCTCTATGGTATAACAAAATATCTCCCATTTCCAACTCGAATAAATTTTTCCTTTTGATTTCCAAATAAATATTTTTGTTTTCCCTTGAATGGTGTACTAATTTTTTGAATCCAGTACCAACAGGAATAAGCCCCCCCAGAACAACGTTCTCTTTCAGTCCTTTCAACCAATCAATACGACCTCGTAAAGCAGCTTTTGCTAAAACTCGAGCGGTTTCTTGAAAACTCGCTTCGGATATGAAACTTTGAGTATTCAGGGATGTCCTCGTTATTCCCAATAAGATTGCCCGATAATTGATCGCTTCGTCTAAAGCACGTCCTGCTCGTTCCGCTCGCAACAATCCGATTAATTCTCCGGGTGAAAAAACATTAGACATTCCATCTTCTGAAACCAACACTTTTGATGTTATTTGACGTACAATGATCTCTATATGTCTATTATGGATCTGTACTCCCTGAGATCGATAAACCTTTTGAATTTTATTAACCAAAGAGATACGACTCTGGGCTATGGTTAGCTCAGCTCCAATCAAGAATCCCCAGGGGATTCCAAGAATTCTTGGTATACGTTCGTTCCAACTTTCAACTCTCTTTTCGAGGTTCATCGATATTGAATCAATTGAACGCACTTCTAAGACCTGTTCTACTTTTGGAAGACCCTGCGTTATGTCACCAGATCTTGATTTTTCATATATAAATGTAACTAGTGTCTTTCCTTCATAAAGGATTTCTCCATAATGACCATGAACTGTTGCTCCTGGGGTAGCCAAATAGGGCTTAGCCGATCTTATAACTAAGGAGTCAACATGAACAATTAAAATTTGACCAGATTTTTTTATGTGTGGCCCATATTTAAATAAACATGCATTTTCACAAATAAATTGCCCAAGGCAAATTATTGTGGATGTCTCCTCACCAGAATCGTGATGAAGAAAACAACAATTTAAATGGAATGGATTCAAAATTATATTACTGCATGAATTGGGATTATAAATTCTTCTATTTTCATCCATTAAACAATATTTAAGTACTTGAAGTACTTTAAAAGTCTGCTTAAAATTATTAAGTAGTAAATATTTCTTTAACGAGATTTGATTATGAGTTAATAAATGATAAGATGAATAAAAATTCGTTATTTTAGATACAATAGTACCTAAGGGACCCAACAAATACCTAATTGGGATTAGGGGATCCAATATCGCATTGTTATATTTCGAACCCTTGAATGGACTAATTCGAAAACAGTTGGATGATGACAAAATTATAAAAGATTGGCATTCCTTATGTTGATTCAACAACGTACCAATAGTTTCTTGCTGTTGGGTAAGTAATTGAAACTTCCCCTTGGAATGAAAGGGATTGATATTGGCGCGATCTAGCCCCTTATTGGGAATCAATCCCGAATCTGTTATATTATATCTTTTTCCGCTATATGAAAGAGTAGACTTGACTTTGACTAACTCAATTCTTATGAAATCACGAATTAGATCATTTGCCCTTACCTCAACAAAGGAGGCATAAACCT